TTTCTATATCTAGTAGGCCATCCGGTATTCGAGGAGAACCCTATTTGGTTCAATCAAACAATCAAAAAAGATTCTATCATTTCTGTATCCACAATTCAATATGGATGGATATATACTACATATATATGTACTTTTATCCTTTTTATCATATAATTTTGAATACTTGAACGGTCGAATCTTTTTTTTTTTTCGTAACTTCCATCTGTCTGAATGAAAGATGAAAGCGGAAGAATGTCTCATTCGTTATAATGAATTAGTTCATTAATTAACAAAAATAAATGAAAAAAAAAATTTAGTAACTTAAAATCAATTAAGTCCATTTAATTTATCTTAGATTAAATCTATTATGCAATTCGAATTAGAAATCTATGATATGAAAGAAAAGACCAAATGTAATAAAACTAATTTCAAATGTATTTAAATTTTGAATCTAATAAATTCTTGTGAAGAATTTAAATAAAATTGTCTATCCCCATACATCGTATCGCTATATTCATTGTTATGTTCTATAATATTCGATAGGAAGATTTATTTGAAATTAGAGTTTTGTCTATATTGCTATTAATTTCAGTTGGAATTAAATAACTAAGAATTCAAATAAGAGAAATAGAATAATTAATAGCTAAGATTTCAATAGTTTATCAACTTCCTAATTCATGTAAAAATTCTATGAGATGCGCCTGCTTAGCTCAGAGGTTAGAGCATCGCATTTGTAATGCGATGGTCATCGGTTCGATTCCGATAGCCGGCTTTTTGCGCTATTTATTCGATTTTTTCCATGATTGGTCTTCTTGAAATGAAAAAATAAAGAATATTGAAAAACCGCTCCCCCCCTGTTTTTTTTTTTCAAAAATTATTAATTTAGTATGTTAATTATGGTATAGGAACACCCAACTATGTCACGAAAAGCGTTCTATTTCTCTATATTTCTATTTCTCTATATAATAATAAAAGCAATTTTGGTTTTGGATATTTAGATAATTCATTTCATTATTCTTTGTAGTATACAATACTTCCGTAAATTTCACTTCATTTAGAATTTAGTTCAGTTTTATTTTAGATTTATTCTGTAAAATGAAATTTCAAATAAATATAAATCAAGAATAAGGAGTTTTTATGTCTCGTTACCGAGGACCTCGTTTCAAAAAAATACGCCGCCTGGGAGCTTTACCAGGACTTACTAATAAAAGGCCCAAAGCCGTAAATGATCTTAGAAACCAAACGCGTTCCGGGAAAAAATCTCAATATCGTATTCGTCTAGAAGAAAAACAAAAATTGCGTTTTCATTATGGTCTTACAGAACGACAATTACTTAAATACGTTCGTATTGCCGGAAAAGCCAAGGGGTCAACAGGTCAGGTTTTATTACAATTACTTGAAATGCGTTTGGATAACATACTTTTTCGATTGGGTATGGCTTCAACTATTCCCGGAGCTCGCCAATTAGTTAACCATCGACATATTGTCGTTAATGGTCGTATAGTAGATATACCGAGTTATCGTTGCAAACCCCGAGATATTATTACAGCAAGGGATGAACAAAAATCCAGAGCTCTGATTCAGAATTCTCTCGATTCCTCCCCTCAGGAGGAATTGCCAAAACATTTGACTCTTTACCCATTTCAATATAAAGGATTAGTCAATCAAATAATAGATAGTAAATGGGCCAGTTTGAAAATAAATGAGCTGCTAGTCGTAGAATATTATTCTCGTCAGACTTAAACCTAACTAAAAGAATAAGTGTTCGGACAATTTTGGTACCTTTGAGCAAAGTAAATTCACCTAAAGTTAAGATCAATAAAGCTTTGACTCAGATTTTCTCCCACTTCGGGTTTTCTACCACGTATGTATAATAAAAAATTTTCATTCCTTTTCTACCCTTTGAAGTTCTCGTATTTTTCGTGCCACAGCGATTCGAAATAGAGAATATATATCAAAGTAAAAGAAAGATCTAACTGTTTAAATATCAAATATATGTTATCTCTTTTGATACATTATGGTCGGTAACATTCGGGAAAGGTACGGAAAGAGAGGGATTCGAACCCTCGGTAAACAAAAGCTTACATAGCAGTTCCAATGCTACGCCTTGAACCACTCGGCCATCTCTCCTACATAATGATTATGACCCCAAACCCGAATTAATAGCGAGTCATATTCGATTATTGGATAGGTATGACCAATCGATTCTCAAAAGAATTTCGAGTCTTCGGTAATAAATATAAAAATTTATATTGTGAAAAATGGTTAGGTGAAAGGGGAAAAAGTATCTATTTCTATTTGGTAAAACGATGCTGGTTTTTTCTGATATTTATACTGGATTAAATCAATGCAATAAATTAGACGGAATCCAATTATTATTAATGGATCTCGATTTTGTAGGCTATGGTTAATGGATACTTTTCGATCATAATTCTATTTAGACTATGATTCCATCATACCATCAAAATTAGAAAACTCTTTTATTTTCTAGTCTTAAAGTAAAGTTCGGGCCAACAAATCT